AACGATTTCTACAGAGGGTGGTAAAATGATGTCTTGAGCAGTTACATACCCAGGACCCTTGACACAAATAGACGCATTACGAGTTCCATACAGATTACTTCTCAATACAATTTCTTTCAAATTCATTAAAATTTCATGTACAGATTCTTGAATACCTACGATGGTAGAATATTCGTGTGGTATTTTCTCAGATCTTGCACGTGTAATACATGTTCCTTCTATTTCTCCGAGTAAAGCTCTTCGCATCGCGATGCCTATTGTATCGGCTTGGCCTTTCATAAGTGGGGCCAGAATAAAGCGTCCATAATAAAGACGCTTACTGTCTGCTCTTGATTCAACACACTTCCACTGTAGTGTCCGAGTAGATACTGTTACTTTCTCTCGAACCATAGTAATATTATTTGATCAAATCATTGAATTATTTATTTCTCTTGAAATCTCTTCAATGTTTACACACGTCTTTTTTTGGGGGGCCTACAGCCATTATGCGGCATAGGGGTTACATCCCGTATGAAACTTAATAGTATGCCACTTCTACGAATAGCTCTTAATGCCGCATCTCTCCCGAGACCCGGGCCTTTTATCATGACTTCTGCTCGTTGCATACCTTGATCCACCACTGTACGAATAGCATTTCCCGCTGCGGTTTGAGCGGCAAATGGTGTCCCTCTTCTTGTACCCTTGAATCCACAAGTACCGGCGGAGGACCAAGAAATTACTCGACCCCGTACATCTGTAACAGTCACAATGGTATTGTTGAAACTTGCTTGAACATGAATAACTCCCTTTGGTATTCTACGCGCATTCTTACGTGAACCAATACGTCTATTTCTACGTGAACCAATTTTTGGTATAGGTTTTGCCATATTTTATCATCTCATAAATATAAGTCAGAGATATATGGATATATCCATTTCATGTCAAAACAGATCCTGGTTTTTTTTACTGATTTTTTGTACATCTGTACATCAGGTCCTTTCGATTTTGGGAGTCCTTTTTGGTTTAAAAAGATTATCCTTGTCTTTGTTTATGTCTCGGGTTGGAACAAATTACTATAATTCGTCCCCGCCTACGGATCAATCGACATTTTTCACAAATTTTACGAACGGAGGCCCTTATTTTCATATTTGTCACTCCTTTTCTTAATTCGGAATCTACTTAATTGATTGGAAGAAAATAAGTTTCTTAAAATTTTTAACTTCGAATTGTATCCCTACGAAAGAATGTTGAAATCAAAAAATCACCTAATTATTTGAGTCTTTACTTTTGAATATACAAATTATATGCCCTTTAGTTGAATCATAAGAACTTACCACAATTTTTATTCTATTTACTGGTAGTATACGTATAAAATTACGTTGAACCTTTCCCGAAGCAAAACCCAGAATCGGATTTTCGTTATCTAAACGAACTCGAAACATACATACCGTTGGGACGTAGTTCAGTAATTAAACCCTCGCGAATCCGTTTTTGTTCTTTCATTCCAGGTAAAAGGCTTTGAAGCATCAACTAATCAAAGAGGCATAATATTAGAAACCTACCCTTTACTCTTTTTTTTTCACAAATATGAAAGTTCCGCATATAATTCGGCTATCAGAAAGATTACCATATATAACACAAAATTTCCCCGCCGATTCCTTCTATTCGAGCCTCTCGGTCTGTCATTATCCCTCGAGAAGTAGAAAGAATTACAATCCCCATTCCGCCTAAAATTCTCGGAATTCCTTGATAGTTAGAATAAATTCGTAGGCCGGGCCGGCTGATCCGTTTTAAATTTAAAACAGTTCTATATGATCCTTTCCTATTTCTCCTATGTCGTAGGGTTAAAACCAAAAAATATTTATTGCTTTCCTGATGTTTTCTCACGTTTTCAATAAAACCTTCTCGTAAAAGGATTTTAACAATATTTTCAGTCATGTTAGTAGATGGTATTCGAACTGTTCTTTTTTCATTCATGTCAGCATTTCGTATAGAGGTTATTATGTCAGCAATAGTGTCTTTACTCATGATAAACTAAGATTATTGTTGCCCCCGAATTTGGATATAATCAACATGCTCTATTTCTTTTTTTTCTGAATTCATAAATATTTATGAATTTAAAAAGGTATATGCGTGATATACAAACAATCTACTAATTTAATTTAAATTAATCCATTTCATTCAAATACTATAAACTATATCACGGTATTCCCTTATAATACTTCAGGTGCTAATGAAACTATTTTAGTGAAATTTAACTGTCTTAATTCCCGGGGGATCGCGCCAAAAATTCGGGTTCCCTTTGGATTTCCTTCTTGATCAATAACAACTGCAGCATTGTCATCATATCGTATTATCATACCGTTGTCGCGTTTGAGTTCTTTACAAGTACGTACAATTACAGCTCGAATCACTTCTGATCTTTCTAGAGGTGTATTTGGTACTGCTTCTTTGATTACAGCAACAATAACGTCACCAATATGAGCATATCGTCGATTACTAGCTCCTATGATTCGAATAC